GGCAGTAAGAAGAGGTAATACAAAAGTGTGTAAACTATAAAAACGGGTCAAAGTAGATTGACCCACACTAGCACTTCCACGCAATAACTCTACTAAAGGTGATCCTATTACGGGAATAGCTTCAGGTACGCCTGTCACGATTTTTACTGCCCAATAACCGATTTGGTCCCGGGGTAAGGAATAACCAGTTACACCAAACGATGCAGTCAATACAGCCAGAACCACACCCGTAACCCAAGTCAATTCGCGAGGTTTTTTAAATCCGCCCGTGAGATACACACGAAATACGTGTAGGATCATCATTAGGACCATCATACTTGCTGACCATCGATGAACTGATCGGATTAACCAACCAAAGTTGACTTCAGTCATTATGTATTGAACAGAGGCAAAAGCCTCCGTAACGGTCGGACGATAGTAAAAAGTCATAGCAAAACCCGTAGCTACTTGTACTAAAAAACAAGTAAGTGTGATCCCTCCTAGACAATAAAATATATTGACATGAGGAGGAACATATTTACTAGTTATATCATCTGCAATCGCCTGAATCTCGAGACGCTCCTCGAACCAATCATATACTTTATTGAGATAGGTAAACCAAGGGGACTCCCCCTCTGAGAACCGTATATGAGAATTTCATCTCGTACGGCTCAAGCAGAAACACCCAAATACTGATTACAATGGATATGTAATAGAAAATTTGAAATTTATTATTTATCCACTTGATTCAATCGTCTCTGAAGATACGAAGGAACCAAAATCCGAACTCTCTTCTTTGTTGTGATGAGAATGCCAAAATATCAAGTTAGCTCATCTGTCTTTATGTTGATCGTTACAGGCCTCTTGAATCTTCTATTCCCCTATTTATTTGTTATTTGATTTGTTGTTTTTGTTTGTGCGTAATGCAGATTGACTATTGTTTACTATTTTTTTTTTTTGATAGGAATTCTCTTGTTGAGACCCTATGAATCGATTGAAACCTCAGATTCGTACTAGAACCACGATGATTCAATAAAACCCAAAAACTAAGACCAAGGGTTCTATGAGTAAGAACTATTTGATCATCACTTATTCATAGATGTAATGACTAAAAATCCAGAGAAAGATTTGTCCTTCGGTCAAAATAAGCATGATTCTAAAGGAAGAAAAATCGTTCAATTTATCAAATACCTCTTTGTTTGAAAATTTTTTGAAGTCCAGTCACGAGGTCTGAATAGTAGGTATGAATCATAGTTCAAATATTTCTTGATCTATTCCATATATTCCGTGCTCCAGATACTAGGATGAATATCCGACGAGGCAGAACCATCTCTGTCGAGATGACAGACCCATTCTCTGTACTATCAATAGGATCAATTATAACAAGTCGCACACTCATATTCCGGAAATACCGAAACAACGGAATTCCACGGTCAAACTACCAGAATGGACTATAAATCTGAGTCCTAAGTGATTCATTTTTGATTGAAAAGCTAGGGCTTCTGGTTCTTATGGACCTAATTCATTGAAATTCCATCCAGTAAAACGGAAGAATTATAAATCTCTAAAATAATAGATAGGAATATCGCAAATAGAGCCATTGCGACACCCATAAATGGGGTGGTTCCCCATCCAGGAGCCACTTTACCATATTCTGAATTCAATGGTTTCAATAAATCCCCTGTAATAGTTCGTCTTGGCCCAGATCTAGCACTACCCTCAACGGTTTGTGTAGCCATAAATACTATTGCATTGGTTGAGATCTGTTGACTTTGTATACTATTCCGTTGTAAATAAACGATCTTATCGTAGCATAGATCCATCGTGGTCTTGAAATTCTCTAATAATGGAAACAGCAACCTTAGTCGCCATCTCCATATCTGGTTCACTTGTAAGCTTTACAGGGTACGCCTTATATACCGCTTTTGGGCAACCCTCTCAACAACTAAGAGATCCATTCGAGGAACACGGAGACTAATTGAAGTAATGAGTCCCCCATATGGGGGACTCATTACTTCAATTAAGATAATGAAAAATCATTTCATCTTTTTAGTCGGGACCTTAGGCGGTTCTCGAAAAAATATAGCGAAAAAGATTATCCCTAAAGTCGAGACTAAGAGGAATGTATAAACCAATGCTTCCATAGATTCGATCGTTGTTTACAATTATAGCTTCCACACCTGTTCATTTAGGATTATTTCCCAGATAAAGAAAGGACAAGAGCAAAGAAAGGCGATGATTCAAATCAATATTTCTATGGTACCTTATGTCAAATCAAAAAAATCAAATATAGAGGCGAAAGATACCGGAGCAATGTTGTATCAGACTACCTGTCTCCTTGTAGTTGGATCTCCAAGTTTTTGGAATGCTCCAAATTCCACTTGAGCATCCAAATCTGGGTCAATCCCAGCAAAAACATCTCTGAACAAGGTTCGAGCGCCATGCCAAATGTGTCCGAAAAAGAAGAGCAAAGCAAACGTAGCATGTCCAAAAGTGAACCAACCCCTTGGACTGCTCCGAAAAACACCATCGGATTTCAAAGTAGCACGATCTAATTCAAAAATTTCACCCAATTGGGCACGTCTAGCATATTTTTTCACAGTAGCAGGATCGCTATAGCTGACTCCATTGAGTTCGCCACCATAGAACTCAACAGTTACACCCACCTGTTCGACACTATACTTCGATTCTGCCCTTCTAAAAGGAACATCGGCTCTCACAATTCCGTCTCCGTCCACCAAAACTACTGGAAATGTTTCAAAAAAAGTAGGCATACGGCGTACAAAAAGTTCATGCCCTTCTTTATCTCTAAAGATAGGGTGTCCTAACCATCCAACAGCTATCCCATCCCCGTTGTCCATTGAGCCTGCCCGGAATAATCCACCTTTCGCCGGATTATTACCGATGTAATCATAAAAAGCTAATTTTTCGGGAATTTTAGACCAAGCTTCCGATAAACTCAGATTTTCGGCTAGACTGGCGCCAACTCTTCGATATATTTCTTGCTGGAAGTATCCCTGATCCCACTGATAACGAGTGGGACCAAATAATTCGATCGGGGTAGTTGCTGAACCATACCACATAGTTCCAGCAACAACGAAAGCTGCAAAAAAGACAGCAGCGATACTACTGGAAAGGACAGTTTCAATATTGCCCATACGTAATCCTTTGTATAGACGTTGGGGTGGGCGGACACTAAGATGGAATAGACCTGCTAATATACCCAATGTACCTGCTGCAATATGATGAGAGGCTATTCCTCCCGGAACAAAGGGATCAAAACCTTCCGCACCCCACGCTGGATTTACAGATTGTACTTTTCCGGTTAGGCCATAAGGATCGGATACCCATATTCCAGGACCATACAAGCCTGTTACATGAAATGCGCCAAACCCAAAGCAAGCCACCCCTGAGAGAAATAAATGAATTCCAAAAATCTTGGGCAAATCCAAAGAGGGTTTTCCCGTACGTTCATCACAGAATATTTCTAGGTCCCAATACACCCAATGCCAGATAGCTGCTAAGAAGCACAAGCCAGAAAACACAATATGTGCCCCGGCCACACCTTCGTAACTCCAAATACCCGGATTCGTTATAGTTCCTCCTGTAATACTCCAACCGCCCCATGAATTGTTTATTCCTAAACGAGTCATGAAGGGTATAACGAACATACCCTGTCTCCACATTGGATCAAGAACGGGGTCAGAAGGATCAAAAACTGCTAATTCGTATAGAGCCATCGAACCGGCCCAACCGGAAACTAGAGCTGTATGCATTATATGGACAGAAAGCAGCCGACCGGGATCATTCAATACGACGGTATGAACACGATACCAAGGCAAACCCATGGAAATACCCCTTTCTCAAAGAAAAAATAGATACTATGTAACTTTATCACATTGGAAATAACTATGCTATGGACCTCACCTTTTCATTGGATTATCTCGAAACAAGGGTTAATATTTATTCTGTTCCCTTAGTAATAATTGAACAATTCTGTTCGTAGGAACAAAGAGAAGCAGATCTATTCTATACCCAATAAGTACCAATACGCAATGGGGGGATTAATCCTATTTTTTGTGAGCGAATGTATAGATACTTGTTTCTCATTCGAACGATCCGTTCGTAAGAATTTTCCTTTATTCCGTCTTCCTCTATGAATCTTCCAATCTATCGATAAAATACGATAAACGACAATATTATGAAGACAATAAACCATTGTTTGTTACGTTTCCACATCAAAGTGAAATAGAATACTTAATTTTTCTTTCATTTAATGCCCATTGGTGTTCCAAAAGTACCTTTTCGGAGTCCTGGAGAGGAAGATGCAGTTTGGGTTGACGTATAGTGTGACTTGTCAGACATATTGGGTCATATGGGATTTCCCCGTTCTCTCCCCCGATCGAGATATCCTCTGTTTCGCCCAAGAAAGATTGATTGAACCATCAATAATTCGAAGCGTGAAGTGCAATTAGATCAATTTATTTGGTTGGAGGATCAATATTCTCAATTAAAAGAATTTATGGTTGGCTTGGACCAATAAAATGAAGTATACAGGCTCCGTTCAGAAAATACCAAGGTAATCCATGTATGATTACCACCCTATCAGAAATGATTCCTTTATACCATATGAGTGATCTCAAATTGCCAATTAATGGAATAATATGATGAATACATCGAATATTTTGTGGAAGGCATGAAAATGAAACAAATTGAAAAAAAAAAAAGAAGTCATAGCAAAAAGAAGTGGTACTGGGATCATTTGTCCTATATGTGCAAATCGAATTCGGGCAGATCTTTACCCGGAGTAGAGCATAAACCTAAAAGAGTGGAAGAGGCCCATTCGGGAACAAGAAAATTACATCGTGATTTAGATCTCGATGAAACAATACATCAATGAGGGGTTAGCTCGATAAGTTCAGTGAATTCTTTTTTGATTTTATAGGGAAGCAAGTCAAAACTCATGTTTCTTAAAAAAAGGAAGAAAAAGCCCGCTACGAAAAAAGAAATAGGGCTGGAATCGACAATTTCTTTTTTTTTTTTCTCAATTTTGATTTTTTGAACCGTATGCACCCAAAGGTGCGTGTACGGTTCCTAAGGAATAGAATTTTGTCCTAATCAACCGACTTCATCGAGAAAGATTACTTTTTTTAGGCCAAGAAGTTGATAGCGAGATCTCGAATCAACTTGTTGGTCTCATGGTATATCTCAGTATAGAGGATGATACCAGGGATCTGTATTTGTTTATAAATTCTCCCGGCGGATGGGTAATCCCAGGAATAGCTATTTATGATACTATGCAATTTGTGCCACCAGATGTGCATACAATATGCATGGGATTAGCCGCTTCAATGGGATCTTTCATCCTGGTTGGAGGAGAAATTACCAAACGTCTAGCATTCCCTCACGCTTGGCGCCAATGAGTTTTTTTATTTGAGAGAAAAAAAGACTATGCCTTCGTCATATGGAATATGAATAAAATAATAATAATATTAAGTAATAATAGCATGGCATTTCAAGTTCGATATGAGCAAACTATTATTATTTTTTCATAATATGAGATTATGTATCGAGATAGTAGTATGAAAGAAAGGTTATTTCCGACTTGATCTTATGTATCGGGGTCCATTTCAGCGTCACAAACCTTTTTGCTTCCACATCAGAAGTCTCTTTCCAATATTTATGTTATGAAAGAGTGTGAAAATAAAAATAAAAAAAAAAAAAGATCATTTTTTACTTAATTTTTATTTGATCGGATCAGAAAGAAACTTTGGGATTGCTGAATCACAGACGAGATAAATATATAAAGCAACGGAACCATCATAGTATTTTTTGATTACTCCGAAAGGAAGGATGGTAAATGGATCATTCAACGATCTGGGTCTGATAGATTCGACTTGTCTCTTTCTTCGATGAAAAAAGAGAAAAAAAATTCCATTACAGAGCCGTATGCACAAAAGATGCCTGTACGGTTGTTCAATTCTATCTTTTTCTCCCTGCTTGTTATTCTTTATCCCTTCCCTTTGCCCAATCATGCGAGATAGAGGAATCGTTCATTATGTTATATCATCAGGGTTATGATCCATCAACCTGCTAGTTCTTTTTATGAGGCACCCACAGGAGAATTTATCCTGGAAGCGGAAGAACTACTGAAACTCCGCGAAACCCTCACAAGGGTTTATGTACAAAGAACGGGCAATCCTTTATGGGTTGTATCCGAAGACATGGAAAGGGATGTTTTTATGTCAGCAACAGAAGCCCAAGATTATGGCATTGTTGATCTTGTAGCGATCGAAAATACCGGGGATTTCGCATAAATCTTTGATTCCATTTCGAATCATAATTTGAATGAACCCTTATTTGATCTTTTATCTTCTTACCTGGGTAAAATATGAAATGGAAGTAATTCATAATCATCCGGTTAGGATCGATCTAAACCAGCCCATTCTGTATATGATTCAGCATGCCAACTATTAAACAACTTATTAGAAACACAAGACAGCCAATCAGAAATGTCACGAAATCCCCCGCTCTTCGAGGATGTCCTCAGCGTCGAGGAACATGTACTAGGGTGTATGTGCGACTCGTTCAGATCATGAGCTAGAACAAATGAGACGATTTTTACAGTATCAATGACTCGTACCAATGAATAGAATGGAAGAACTCCATTCACTATCGAAAAATAAAGATCTCTCGTATACCTCTATTTGTATGGAATTTATGGTTTCCATTGGTGCAAATCCAATCACCTCGATTTGAGATGAAAAGCAATTCCCATTGGTAGCAAATGGTTATCCATTAAGCGGGGGAATGATATTTAAGAAGCAGAAAGATTATGCTCCTACTCTTGCAAGAACGGACTAACAGGGTCAGCTACCTATTCAACCTTCATAATTAAATGCCGTCACTGTATGGATAGATCCCATTGAAAAAAGACCTATTACTCGATAATTCATCGGTAGAGCCAAAGAGCGTGAACTGTACAAGTTACCAATAACATTGATTAAATGAGGAAAGGGGCTCCGGTGTATAGAGAGGACCTCGCCGTTTAAGAAGTAACCATAGAAACGATGGAAGCCACTATTTGTCCATTTACGATTTATTTTATACCTAACATCGGTACAATTTCTTTTTTTTTTTTGAGGTGAAATGCCTGGAAGAAATAAAAAAATCGTGGTTGGGAAGGTTATAGTAGCAAAAGCCATTGGAATTTTTATTTTAATTTTATACATCGGAAGAATCCGTTTTGTTATTAATAAACCAGGAGAGGGGAAAAGAATGACTGAAAGAAAAGAAATCAATTAGTTATTCATCCAAGTTTCTTTTGATTCAATGACCAGAGTTAGACGAAGATATATAGCTCGGAGACGTAGAACAAAAATTCGTTTATTTGCAGCAACCTTTCGAGGGGCTCATTCAAGACTTACTCGAACTACTACTCAACAGAAAATGAGAGCTTTGGTTTCCACTCATCGGGATAGAGGCAGGCGAAAGAGAAGTTTTCGTCGTTTGTGGATCACTCGGATAAATGCAGTAACTCGTGAGAATAGGGGATCCCATAGTTATAGTCGATTAATACTTGATCTGTACAAGAGGCAGTTGCTTCTTAATCGTAAAATACCTGCACAAATAGCCATATCAAATAGGAATTGTCTTGACACGATTTCCAATGCGATCATCAAATAAGGAGATTGAAAGGAATTCACTGGAATACTTTAAACGGAGTTCCCCGGAGAATGAACTCCGGGAGGGTATAGTAGAAATTCGTATGATAAGATAAGTAGTAGGAATGAACGAACACGTTTCAATAATAAAAAAAAGATTTATTCTTCCCCCATTCTTTTTTTTATTATTACATTACGGCGCGACAATCTCTCGGCTTTTTCGAACAAAACTTCAATCTGAGTTCGAATTAGAGTTTTGATTCGATTGAGGAATAGGCTTATTTATTTCTGGTTCTAGGACCAGTAGTTCTAGGGATCGACCCGGTTCTCTCAAACTGTTTCTCATTATTAAGAAAAGGTAACGAAGATAAAATACGAGCTTGTTTTATAGCAATAGTAATTAATCGTTGTTGTTTCAAGGTTAATCTATTCACTCGTCTAGATAATATTTTTCCTTGTTCACTAATAAATTGATTAATTAAACTCATGTTTCTATAATCAATTCGATCCCCCGATCCAATTGGGGGCAAACGCCTATGAAAAGATCGCTTGGATTTATGAAAGGGCCGCTTGGATTTATCCATGGTTTATTTCTTATTTCTAAAATCCTATTTCTTCATTCATTTCGGATCCGACCAAAATAGGACTGGATTTGTATATATTATATATGTATATGTAATTTCTTCCTCTTCCTTGGAAGAGTGGCACACGCGTTCCGTTCGATTTATTTCTTTATCTCCCCATGAATCGTATGTTTGTAACAATAAGGGCAAAATTTTTTCAAGTCCAATTGACTAGGTGTATTGTGTCGATTCTTTTGAGTAATATATCTGGAAATGCCCCGCGATTCTTTATTCAAACCATTTCGGACACAACTGGTACATTCCAAAATAACTACTACTCTGACATCTTTACCCTTAGCCATGAACCTCCTTTGGATTTTGAATTCACTCAATTCTTCTATTTTCGATTCGAACCGAAGCGAAGAAGAAAGGAATGAAAAATAAATAGACGAGAAGTTGCTAACTCGAAATCCAATTCAATTATGAAAGATTTCGTTGCAATCAATAGAGTAATCAAATTATTAAGTAATACAAATATTTCTAACTATCAATTATTCCCAATCCCAGTATTTCATTTAGTATCTTGTATGATCTTGAACAGCCTGCCCTCGACCCACATTTCCATTTCTGTTCTCCCTATATTAACCCGAACCCGAGTTTCGATGAGATTCAATCCACTTTTATTCTTTACTCTTTCTTTCCTATCCTAAAGAACTGAAAAAAGGGGGGGGGTTAGTCGCAGAGAATTTATTGTATCTCTAATCTTCTTGATCCCTTCCCATGTCAATAACTAGAATGAAAAAAAGGGGAATGTCAACGCATCTGGGAATAAACGATTGATCTCTATCAATAGACCCGCCAAAGACCCGAACCATAGAGTAGTTAGCACAGGTGCCGTGGAGAGATATGTTTTTATATCTCGCATTGAAAATCCTCCTTCTTTTTCTTTAACTTTATTGACTTTATTGTATATTGTAATACATATATGATCAGATGCATATGTAGTTAAAGATCATTTGTACGGGGAATCTCTAACCAAAATGGATATATACAACGATCCGGTAGATGAAATCTACCTGTCCCTAAAACAGAAAAAGATGAACCCTCCTTCCTGAGCACTACTGATAAACATTCATTCCTTTATACGTTTATACGTTAGGTATGTATATAATTCTTTATGAGAATGAAACCAAAAAACCAAAAAGAAGAAATGGCAAAAGAAATTCTATTTAGATAGAGGAAATTAGGATGTGGAAAACAAAACATGGATTCCCTACAATGGCACTGTACAACAAATGAAAGGGATGTAGCGCAGCTTGGTAGCGCGTTTGTTTTGGGTACAAAATGTCACGGGTTCAAATCCTGTCATCCCTACTTATCACTTCTCCTATGGACAGTAACGAGGGGTCAATTGAGATCGATTAAAATTGGACACAATCTACCATTTTATGATACTATACATACAAGATGTATTGGGGGTACAAAAAGAATCCTTTTCTTGACATCCGTATCTCCCATCATAATAAAGCGCTCTTAGTTCAGTTCGGTAGAACGTGGGTCTCCAAAACCCGATGTCGTAGGTTCAAATCCTACAGAGCGTGATTCTGTTCTTTTAATGTTGAATCACAATAAAATAACTTCACTAACTTGAACTGCAACCTGAATTTGACCTCCTGGAGATTAAGGAGGAGGTCAATTAAAAAAAAGAGATGTTACTCAATTAAAGGTCCAACTGATCGCCGCGTCTGTATTGTAAATATGCAGTTACGAATAATCCGGCCAAAGTAATGGGAA